ACTATTCAGAATTCCTAGAGCTCTCCGTAAGGCTTGTTGAAAAACCCGTTGTCGAACTTGATTAATCGTCCTTTGCTGTTCAAACTGAATAGTTTCATTTTTGTAATTTTCTAATTGTTCCAAAATCTTATAAGTTGAATTAATTAAATTCAATTTTTCTCGCTCTATGTCAGAGTATCCATCAACTCGGAACTGAGCTGCTTCTTTTTCCACTTGCCGTAAGCGAGCCCGAGCCTTTTCCAACTGTTCAATAGCCCCTTCCCGGAGTTCCTCTGAATTTCGAATAGTATTCAAGATTCTCTGCTTTCGATTGTCTAATAAATCACTTAATGAAAGTAGATTATCTTTTGATTCATTAATTTTAAAGCTTCCATAATCCCTTCCCGAACCAAACATGAATCTTTCGATTCATTTGGCTCTCAAGCCCAAAAAATTCTCATACCTTTTTATAAATGTAATGATAAGCCTATCCTCTCTTCTTTGTTCTGATTCAAAACAAACCAAATATCTAAACTACAAAATATTCAGAGGACTCTTTTGACAAAAATATATAATTGTCAGCAAAGTCGTTTCTTTTTTTTTTTTTCAATCCAAAAAATTCTTCTTAATTTATACAGAACACATAGGTCGCCGATTCAGCATTGGATAAAATGGGTAAAATCCCCACAATTACAATAAGTGCTCTTCAAATTATTTTATCGCTAGGAGTGTTCTCTATCGATAAAATGATTCATTTTGAATCATCTATATATTACCATAGTGGTAGAAAGAGTACCGTGCTGTATCGAGACTTCAAACAACTTGCTTTAACCATGTTCATGTTCCTATATTATTGGTTGAGAGAGAATCAAAGAGTATTTTACCAATAAATCACGAAATGCTATAGTTCTTACATCAAATTGTAAAATTTCTTTCGAAGTAATTCGTGAGATCATGCACCTTTTTTTGTTATAACTAGCAAAGAAAGGCGCAGCTGGGTGGATCCAGCCTATTTTTGAAATAAACAACCCGCACACACTCCCTTTCCAAAAAAGATCAATACACCAAATACTACACTTAGATTTATTAGATTTGTTGATAAGATATCGATATTAAACCCGAAACTCCCAGCGGATGGCCAGCGGCTCAAAGAAAGGAAAGAATCGGTTACATTTTTCATAGTATCTCCTTTATAGATAATAGATAGACTCAAAAATGGAATAGCCTTCTTTTTTATTTATTGCTTTATTTTGATTTTGAAAAGTATTGGAGTTATGTAAACTAACCGCATTCTTGCAATACTTAACCGCCCCCGGACTCCAAATGGGAAGGATGAAAGCGGGTTGGGTCGGTATACCAATTCCTCATCCGCAAATCAGCCCTTCCCGTCGGTTATTTTGTCAATGAATATAGAGGAGTCAAATCTTGCGATCATTCGAAAAAGCAAATGACAAGTCAAAGGCACTACACTATGTTTTTTTTTATATTTTTAAGATTAAACAAAAGGATTCGCAAACAAAAGTGCTAATGCTACAACCAATCCATAAATTGTTAAAGCTTCCATAAAAGCTAGACTAAGCAATAGAGTGCCCCTTATTTTTCCCTCTGCCTCAGGCTGTCTCGCAATACCTTCTACAGCTTGACCTGCAGCAGTTCCTTGACCAACCCCCGGTCCTATAGAAGCAAGCCCTACGGCCAAACCAGCAGCAATAACGGAAGCGGCAGAAATCAGTGGATTCATGATAAGTCCCCTCGTACCAAAAAAAAATGGTTAATGATACAATCATCCAATGAATTAGAACTTTCTTATTACATTGCTAGAATTTGTCCAGTTGAAATAACTAAAAACTTCGGGTTCAAGGAATTGAAGTAATAGTATTATTGAACTGTTGGAACTCCTTCAATATCTATTTTCCTTTCTATCCACAAACTCATTGATTTCTTAGTTTCGAACTAGAAAGTCAATTAGTAAAGTCATGAAATTAAGAAAAAACATCCAAACATATAAACAGTCAAAGTTCGAAAGAGGTGGAGGGGAACAGGCTTACCGTCGAATAACTATCTAAATTCATAGAATTAGGGCATAATATCTATATATATCTTTAGTTCATTTAGTTCATATATAAAATAAAGTGCATATATAATCAGGCAATATTGACTATTCCACATAAATGTCTTTCTTTCATAATGAAAACTAACCACTCATCTTACATTCATATAGTATTTGAGAAGCAATTAATAAAACATATGCGGGAGTTGACTTAGTTATAGCCCATTCAATTGCATATACCTACCCTTTCTTAACCAACCGATTTGTTCTGAATTCTACTTTTTTGAAAATGATTTCCCCTTACTTTTTTTTATCATTCTTACACTAGATCAAATCTAAATCGATAAATTGATTAGTCCAAATCATTAGATAGAAATAACATTATTTGATTGATCTAAATCTAAGTTCATGCAATTTTTTTTTTATTATATTACTATTTTCGTTTGGTCAATCGGTTGACCAAAATCAACCAAAATGGAGAATCTTTTCTTTCCTTTCACCCTTTGCTTTGTTATTTTATTCTATTTTTTTTTTTTCTATTATTTTCATATTGTGATATATTGAATAATGAAATATGGATTGTGGGGTATGATATGGGACGAGGAGGAATTTTAGGAAAAAGATCTTTTTGTTGATCTCTTTCCGTTTTTAGGCAACCTTATAATAAACTCATTAATATACTCATTTTTCGATTACTATATATTGTAGTCTATGGCGTAATTGTATATTTCCTAACGAAATTAGCTTGAACCATACGTTAAAAAAAAAATATATAAATATATATATAAAGATTATTTTAATGATGGCCCTCCATGGATTCCCCTATATAAGCCGCAGCTAAAGTTGCAAAAATAAGAGCTTGAATACCACTTGTAAATAATCCAAGGAACATAACAGGTATAGGAATCACTGAAGGTACTAAAGAAACAAGAACAACAACAACTAATTCATCAGCTAAGATATTCCCGAAAAGTCGAAAACTAAGCGATAAAGGTTTTGTGAAATCTTCTAAAATATTAATGGGTAAAAGTATTGGAGTTGGTTGAATATATTTCCCGAAATAACTTAATCCCTTTTTGCTAAGACCCGCATAGAAATAGGCCGCTGACGTGAGTAAAGCCAAAGCAACTGTAGTATTTATATCATTCGTGGGTGCAGCTAACTCCCCATGAGGTAGTTGTATAATTTTCCAAGGTAAAAGCGCTCCTGACCAATTAGAAACAAAAATAAATAGAAACATAGTTCCAATAAAAGGAACCCAAGGGCCATATTCTTCTCCAATTTGGGTTTTACTGATATCACGAATAAATTCAAGAATATATTCGAAAAAATTCTGACCCCCAGTCGGAATGGTTTGTGGATTCCGAACAGCTAGAGCAGCCGAACCTAATAAGATAGCAATTACAAACCAAGAAGTAATAAGGACTTGGCCGTGGACTTGAAACCCACCTATTTTCCAATAGAAATGTTGGCCTACTTCCACACCAGATACATCGTATAAACCTTTTAGTGTGTTTGTTAGAACATTCATATTGACCTCGGAAAAATCGAACTTTAAACAAAAATAATTTTGATTCAACATTCAACCATCTCTTTGCCTACTTGCATCGGATATTTTTGAATACCAACTAAGATTTTGAATACTAACTAATCATAAAATATCCCCAGTTATTTTTATCTCTTTTTGAAATTCAGAAATCATAACCGATTATATAAATAGCATAAATCTATGTGGTTTAAGTTATTTATCTTATTATTAATCAAGAGTTTCTTATATAGCTAGAACGGCCCTCACAAATCGCGAACACAAATTTGTTAAGAATTAATCGGATTGAAGCGATAGCGTCATCATTAGAGGGAATCGAAATATCTGCCAAATCGGGGTCACAATTTGTATCGATTAAACAAATTGTTGGAATTCCTAAAGTAATACACTCACGCAGGGTCGTATATTCTTCGTGCTGATCAACGATGATTACAATATCGGGTAACCGTGTCATATATTTAATCCCGTCCAGATATCTTTCCAAATGAGATAACTGTCTTTTTAACATAGCTGCATCTCTTTTTGGAAGACGATTAAGTATTCCTGTTTTTTGTTCCATTCTCAAGTCCCTAAACTTCTGAAGTCTCGTTTCTGTAGTGGACCAATTCGTTAACATACCGCCAAGCCATTTTGTATTAACATAATGACATCGGGACTTTATTGCAGCCCATGCTACTGAATCGGCGGCTTTTTTTTTGGTACCAACAATTAAGAATTGTTTTCTTTGGCTTGCTGCCTCAAAAAGCAAATCACAAGCTTCTGATAAAAAACGAGCAGTTCTCGTAAGATTTGTAATATGAATACCCTTACGCTTTGCAGAGATATAAGGTGCCATTTTAGGATTCCATTTCCTAATACCATGGCCAAAATGAACCCCCGCCTCCATCATTTCTTCTAAATTGATGCTCCAATATCTTCTTGTCATTTCCCCCCCTTTTTTGAAAAAAAAAAAAGAGACGAGCAACCCTGAAACTGAAATATAAAATTGTTCCGATGGAACCTTCAGCCCTACCGTAGATTGTCTGTAGATAGACGACCTAAGCCATTACATTATTCTTTTCTATTCATTATTATTATTTTTTACTATTTCTTTTTATTTTATTTATTAATTATTAAATCGAATGACCACACTCAATAAAAGGAAGGAATCCTTTTTTAGGACTTAGTAAATCCTATAAAAGACTGTTCTGATGTATCATGGAAACTCTTTGAAAGCAAAGAATCAAATAATTTTCTTTGGTGAAATAAAAGATCTCTCATTTCCCTCTCGAATAGATTCTTTTTTTTTGTTTCCAAGGGAATCTTATTATGTTGTTTTGAAGGATGTACTAATCCTTTCACTCCAGTCCCGACGGGTATCATTCCTCCCAAAACAACGTTTTCTTTCAGACCTTTTAACCAATCGATACGCCCCCGAAGAGCAGCTTTTGCTAAAACTCGAGAAGTTTCTTGAAAACTCGCTTCCGATATGAAACTTTGAGTATTGAGAGATGCTCTTGTTATTCCCAGTAAGACAGCTCTGTAACAAATCACTTCTTCGAAAGCTCGACCCATTCGTTCGGCTCGCAACAATCCAATAAGTTCTCCAGGTAAAAAAACATTAGACATTCCATCTTCCGAAATCAACACCTTTGATGTTATTTGACGTACAATAATTTCAATATGTTTATTATGAATCTGCACCCCCTGGGATCGATAAACTTTTTGGATCTTATTAACCAAAGAGATACGACTTTGAGCTATAGTTAGCTTAGCACCAATCAAGAATCCCCAAGGAATTCCAAGAATTTTTGTTATACATTTGTTCCAACCCTCAATCCTCTTTTCTAGATTCATGGATATTGAATCAATCGAACGAACTTCTAATACCTGTTCCACCTTTGGAAGACCCTGCGTTATATCACCAGATCTTGATTTTTCATATATAAATGTAACTAAGATATCTCCTTCGTAACGGATTTCTCCATAATGTCCATGAACAGTTGCTCCTGGGGTCGCCAAATAAGGCTTAGCTGATCGTATTACTACGGAGTCGACTTGAACAAATATAACTTGACCCGACTTTAGGTGTGTTCTATTTTTGGCTATACACACATTTGCACAAATAAACTGTCCAAGACTTATTATTGTAGATGTCTCTTTAAAATAACAATAATTGTGACAGAAAAAATACCAATTCAAATTGAATGGATTCAAAATAATATTATTAGATGTACATGGGTCCTGGTTATAAATTTTCCCATTTTCATCCATTGAATAATATTTAATTACTTGAAAGGTCTGTTTAAAATTGTCAAGTTGCAAATAGTTAGTTACAAAAATATGATTATGAGTTAGTAAATCGGAAAATGAATAACAATTCCCAATTGGATAGACTGATCCTAAAGGGCCCAGCGAATTCTTAATTGGATTTTTTTTAATTGATTCGTTTACTCTATTCTGATATTTTACACGGGTGAATGGGTCCATTCGAGAACAGTTGGATGATAACAAAATTATCAATGATTGGAATTCCTTAGTTTTATTCAACAACGTATGAATAGTTCCTTGACTTGGGTTAAGGAATTGTTGAATTCTTACCTTAGGATAGAAAAAAATGGAAGAAAACGGATTGATATTGGTGCAATCTGATCCATTATCAGAGAGCAATCCCGAACCTGGGGAATCCTTCCTTTTTCCGATATCCGAAATAGGGGATTTGATCAAGTTGATTCTTAGGAAATGTCGAATCAAACCATTTGTCCTTATTTCAATAAAAGACGCACGGATTTCTTTGCTGGAAGAATTTTTTTTTTTTTTTTCTTTATCCCAATTCAATACTAAACAAGTACGGACTAATTGAATACTTGTATCAAAAATTCCTCGAATTGGTTTACCATTTCCATAAAGGATGTAATTTACAACTCGAAGTCGTACATTGTCCCTTTCCTGCAACAGATCGTGAGGAAAAAGTGTTGCTACATTTACACCGTCCATGAGTTCATATATGACAACAGGTCGAACCAAAATAAAATACCCCTTTTTGCTAGGTGTAATCCGTTGGACATAGATCCAATTTTTAAAATTTTTTAATTCTTTGGAATTTCTTTGTCCGGTTCCTGGTGGTATCGGTATCAAAACGCCGCTATGTCGGGATATCTTATCTGTCTCTCCAGGAAAATGAATATCTCCAGAAAATATTTTCAGTTCAATTCTTTTTTTTTTCCTATCTACCCGAACCAACCCCCCTCCCCGGCTTCGTATATTTAAAGCTATTTGTGTATCTACCCCAATGATACTATTGTTCCGTACCATTATGGAAGAAGATACGGGTAAGATATGCACTTCTTCAGGAATGAAAAAAAATCGATCTACTTTCATTTCGGATTTTGACTTAAATTCCTTAACTCCTTGATATTCAATCAAATCTTCCTTTTTGGCGATTGACTGCATTTCGATAGTCCCATATTTAGTAATTCCCAAACTCTTTCTTCGATATCGAGGATCATCAAAATAAGAAAGAATACTATTTCTACGAAAAATACCATTTAAGGGAATTTCAATCGAGATACCGAAAGTGGATATTAATTCATTTTCGCGTTCATGAATGGGTTGAAGTGGCATAAGAAATCTATTTCTTCGCCTCTTTGACAATAAATCAGAATTCTCCCGGAGAATGGCCGAATATAGGAGATTACAATGACCAGTACATAGGATTCGATTAAAGTCTAAATAATTGCGAATGCTCTCTTTTTCTTTACAATAAAAATCCGAACTAAAGAATTTGTACCTCATAGGAGCGTTAGTTACTGATAGTTTCGAAGAAATATCTCTTCGTTTGAGAGAAAGAGAATGCGCGTTCGTTTGATCTTGATCTTTGTGAAGCGAAAGGGAGGCGAGACTCGATCTGCACGGACCTCCCAATAATATCCATAAATGACTTGTTTTTGGTAATAAATGGATATTACCATACGTAAATTCCGGTGCATGATACACGTCGGTACTCCAGTGCATTTCGCCATCTGAGTCAGAATAAATATGTTTTCGAACTTTCTCCTTAAAATTCAAAGTGGGTATTCCCGCCCGAATCTCAGCAATCACTTGTTCTGATTCTACATATTGATCGTTTTGAATTAAAAGAAAACTCTTTGATGGAATATTCACATTATGTATAATATCTTCACTCTCAATAGTTACATACAAGTCCGTAGAGCATAGAAAAGCAGGATGTCCGTGACGTGTACGTGTCGGATGAACTAAATCCTTATTGAATTTTATTTTTCCATTATAAGGAGTTCTCACATGTTCCGCAGTACCTCCTGTAAATACTCCGCCGGTATGAAAGGTTCTTAATGTTAATTGAGTCCCCGGTTCTCCAATCGATTGACCTGCAATAATACCTACGGCTTCTCCCAATTCAACCAGGTCGCCATGAGTAGGACTCTGGCCATAACAAAATCGGCAGATCCAAGATGTACTCCTACAGGTAAAGGGGGTTCGAATAGGTATTGTTTCCGCGCGAAAAGTTATGAATCGGTTGACAAGCCCAACCCCAATGTCTTGATTTCTAGTGGCAATACATCGCTGACCCATATATATATCATCTGCTAATACACGACCAATTAATGTTTGAATAAAAAACCGTTCGGGCATCATCCCATTCCGAGGACTCAGAGAAATAGCGCGGGTAGTGCCACAATCTGTTCGACGTACAACAATGTGTTGGGCTACTTCAACAAGTCTGCGTGTGAGATATCCGGCATCAGATGTCCGTACAGCAGTATCCACAACCCCCTTACGGGCTCCGTAGCAAGAGATTATATATTCTGTTAAAGACAGCCCTTCCCGTAAATTGCTTTGAATAGGTAAATCAATCATTTGTCCTTGAGGATCCGACATTAATCCTCTCATACCTACTAATTGATGTACCTGAGATACATTTCCTCTAGCGCCTGAAAAAGACATTATATGAACGGGATTTAAGGGGTCAGTCATCCTAAAATTTGGATTCATCTCCTGTCGCAAATATTCACTTGTAGCATACCAGATTTCAATAGATTGACGTAATTTTTCTACTGCATGTACATTCCCAGAATGGTGGTGTTTTTCAAAAATCAAACTTTGTTGTTCAGCATCTTGAACTAGGCATCCCTTTGAAGGTATTGTTAAAAGATCATCAATTCCTAATGAAATAGATGTAGCAGTAGCTTGTTGAAAACCCAGGGTTTTTACTTGATCCAGGATGTGCGATGTATATGCCATTCCAAAGTGCTCTATTAATCGACTAATAAGTCGTTTCATGGCAGTTCCATCGATCGCTTTATTGTGAAAGACCAGATTGGCCCGTTCTGCCATAAAGTACCTCCATATTCGGCTGAGTAGGATTCTACAATGGGTTAGGGTCAGTGATTAAAAAACTTCCTTTTTTTTTTTCGATTTTGATTCGGATAGAAATTGTAATTCCGGAACTCTAATCTCAGCTGAACCGCGGAAATTGAGGTATCCGCGGTATCATAGAATTCCTAAGTAGCATATGAACAGGCGCGAGAAAAACCCTGTATTGCTTCTTCCATTTTTCGATAAAGAAAAATCTGACCAACAGTGGTTCGAATGTATAGAAAAAGAATTTGTTTTTTTATTATACTTCGTACTATTAGATAGTGTCCATAAATCTCATAATAAGTCCCTAAACATTCATAGTGAATTTCGACAGGAATTTCTCTTGAAGCAATAACACGTCGGTCCAGCCGCCACCGGAGCCACAAAGGACTATCTAAATGGATTCGTTTCCGACGATAAGCCTCAATTGCATCATAGGAATTACAAAAAAAAGGTTCTTTCGTATACTCATAATTATTATTGGCACTTCTTTTATTTTCATCCTTGCTGCGATTCCGTGGATTATATTTCATTACACAAATACCTCGACGATTCCCGCTAGTTAATACATAGAGCCCCATAAGCATATCTTGGGTTGGTACGGAAATGGGATCCCCAATAGCTGGAGACAAAAGATTCTGATGAGAAAACATAAGTAAACGCGCCTCCGCTTGGGCTTCCAACGATAAAGGTACATGAACAGCCATTTGATCCCCATCAAAATCTGCATTGAATCCCTTACAAACTAGTGGATGCAAACAAATAGCACGTCCTTCCACTAAAATGGGCTGGAATGCCTGTATGCCTAATCTATGCAAAGTAGGTGCTCTATTGAGCAATACAGGATGTCCCTGCATAACTTGTTGAAGTATTTCCCATACAATGCTTTCTTTTTCCCGAATTTTATTCTTAGCAACTCCTATGTTAGAAGCAAGATGTTGTCCAATTAGACCACGAATTACAAATGTCTGGAAAAGTTCTATTGCTATTTCTCGAGGTAATCCACATTGATGTAATGAAAGTGACGGTCCAACAACAATAACGGACCGTCCTGAATAATCGACTCG